TCAAGATATAAGACTTTCCCATTATAGCAGGCTGTTTAAAAGAATTGCCTGTTCTTCCATCAAATATTCTGCTTTTTCCGGGATATTCGGGTTCAAATATCCATGGATTCGATGTTTGTTTACTGGCTTCATATAATTCAGAAAACACTAGTTTTCTTGAAGCTTCTTGTTCATATCTCTCATCGAAAGGTGTTATTCGATAATGTCTATCCAGCATACCTCCTGCTAACCCGAGTGAGCATTCAAATATTTGTCCTACATTCATTCGTGAAGGTACCCCTAATGGATTGAAGACCATATCAACGGGTCTTCCATCTTGCAAATAAGGCATATCTTGTCTAGACAAAATCTTTGAAACGATACCTTTATTTCCATGTCTCCCGGCCACTTTATCTCCTACTTTAATTTCACGTTTCTGTAATATATATATACGAATCGTTTCTGGATTATAACTGGAACCTCCCTTTTTTTGGATCCATCTCACATCAATAACTCGACCCCTACCACCTATAGGTAGTTTTAGACAAGTTTCCTTTGAGGTGGATACCTGAATGCCAAGTATAGCTCGTAATAATCTATCTTCCGGGGAATACGAGGATTCTTTCGCTATTTGAGGCGTTAATTTACCCACTAAAATATCGCCCGTTTCTACCCATGACCCCAGGATCACAATTCCATTTTTGTCTAAATTTCGGAGTAAATGGGCTTCTAGGTGTGGAATTTGATTAGTGATTCTTTCAGAACCATAGCTTGTCATATGAGTCTGAATTTCATATTTCCGTATGTGAAAAGAAGTATAAATATCTTCATAGATCAGACGTTCACTAATGAGTACAGCATCTTCAGAATTGTAACCCTCCCATGGCATATAAGCTACTAATACGTTTTTTCCCAAAGCGAGTTCGCCGCCAACTGTAGCAGCACCATCCGCTAAAATTTGTCCCTTTTTAATGTATTTACCTCGCTGAACCTGGGGTTTTTGATGCATGCAAGTATTTTTGTTGGAACGTTGATATATAGTTAATGGAATGCTTAGGGTATCCCTATTACCAAATAAAAAAATCTTGTCAGTATCGGTATAAATGATGTTTCCCTCGTGTTCGGCTATAGCGGAAACCCCGGAATCTAAAGCTACTTGACGTTCTAATCCAGTTCCAACAATGCATTTTTCGCACCGAGAAAGCGGAACTGCTTGACGTTGCATATTCGAACTCATTAAAGCTCGATTCGCATCATTATGTTCGATAAAAGGAATTAGAGAAGCTCCAATAGAAAAATATTGGAAGGGAAAAATACTTCGAAGATTAACCTGTTCCCATGCAATCGTAAGAAATTCTTGACGGTATCGGGCTGGAACAATCTGTTCCTCGTGAATATCTCGATTAAGTGCCAAAGAATTTCCTGTTGCTACCATATAGTATTCATCTCTACTTGGTGATAAATAAAGCATGCGTATTCTTTTTGATCTTTCAGATATTTCATAAAATGGACTTTCTATAGACCCCCAACTACCAATCCTCACATGAATTGCTAGAGATCCAATAAGTCCAACATTAATTCCTTCAGACGTGTCAATTGGACAAATACGTCCATAGTGACTAGGGTGGATATCTCGTATCCGAAAACTAGCAGTTCGCCCTGTCAATCCTCCGGGGCCCAAATAACTCAATTTTCTCCCATGAACTATTTGGGTCAATGGATTGGTTTGATCCAAAACTTGAGATAATGGATGTAATCCAAAAAAAGATTCATAAGTAGTTGTTAATGGAGTTGAAGTCACCAAATTCTGAGGAGTTGGTATCCATTTATGCCTAATTGCTCCACATATGGTTCCTCTAACCATATTTTCTAAACGAACCAAGGCCAATCCAAATTGATCTTGTAATAGATCTGCTACGGAACGAATACGTTTGTTTTTCAAATGATTTATATCGTCAAGTATGTCCATTCCAAATTTCATTCCAATCAAATGATCCGCAGCTGTCAATATATCTCGTGGTAACAGAAATGTATTGTTCTGAGGTATATCAAGATTAAGCTTTTGGTTCATATTTCGTCGACCAATCCTTCCTAATTCACATCTTTGTTGAAAAAATTTTTTTTGTAATTCTTTACATAAAGATTCAGAAAAGACTGGATCTCCGCCAACACAAGCAAATTGTCGATAAAACTCCAAAATGGCATTTTCTTTTGACCCTATTTTTTTTTTATCCTTATCATTTAGGAAAGACACGAAAATTTCAGGATAACAAACATTCTCTAGAATTTCGCTTAAATTCGAACCCATAGCTGATGATAGAACTAGAATAGATATTTTCTGTTTCCTACTCACACGAGCCCATATCCTTGCTTTTCTATCAATCTCTAATTCTAATCTCCCCCCCCAATCTGATATTATGGTGCCGGTATAGACCGAAATTCCGTTAGGGTCCAATTCTGAACGGTAATAGATACCAGGGCTTTGCAATATTTGATTGATTACAATTCTATATATTCCATTTACTATAGAAGTTCCCAGAGAATTCATTAGAGGAATGTTTCCAACAAAAATAGTTTGTTCTTGTATGTCCCTACTACTTTTCCAAATTAATCCCGCGGATATATATAATTCAGCAGAATATGTAAGCGATTCATATACAGCATCTTTTTCATTTATCGAGGGTTCTAATAATTGATATGTTTCTACAAATAATTGAAATTCAATTTCTTGATCTGTATCCTCAATTTTTGGAAACTTAAAAAGCCCTTCTATTAAGCCCTGATCAATGAACCTACAAAACCCTTCAAATTGTATCTGATTCAATCCAGGTAGTGTAGACATTCCTTCATTTCCACCCCCAAGCATTTTCAATTTACCTGTGAATTTTATAGAAAAATATTCCACGATTTGCTATCATTCTTTATCAAATCACATGAATCGATTTAGCAATAATGGAATTTTTGTTCTTTTTACTGAATTACATGAAATTTTACCTAACCCCGTGTATGAAATACCTATTATGAAAAGAGAAAGAAAATAGAATTTTAAACTCAACTTCGAAGGAAGGAATTCACAAAGAAAAGAGATATTTTTAACTATTTTTGGAGAATACGATTAGAGTGTGTAATGTAATAAGGCTTGTATTTATTTAACACGCATAGATCTAATTCCAGTTATAGATAGATATAGATAGATCCGTCTCTAACTTTATTGCAGTCATATTCGTTCGGGACAACACATAACATGTCGTGTTAATTTTTACAATTTTTATATTCAATCTAAAAATTGTAAAAAAAAGGGAGAAGCACGAGAATTTCCTGAGAATTCCATATAGTATATATATATGGATAAGATACCTGATTAGATAATATTTGTGTAACAATTCAAATTTATGTTCTAGGGTTTACATATACTGACAATTGCTGCTATAATTGGAATGAAGATGGTTTTTTTTTCAATTAAAAAGCAATATGGATTGGTTATGTATCAACTTTGATTTTCTTATCTCATTAAGTATCTCATTAATAAAAAAAAACCATTCTAGATTCAAATATTCAAGAATCATTCAAATAATGAATAGTTAATGGTTGCGATTTGTCTCAAGATTTTTATCGGATGTGACAGAAGGTGTAAGCTTTTTTTTCATTTCAATAGAAAAAAAGGGGGGGTATTTTTATACACTTCATATATATCTATTTGGCGGCATGGCCGAGTGGTAAGGCGGGGGACTGCAAATCCTTTTTCCCCAGTTCAAATCCGGGTGTCGCCTTATCGACAAGAGGTTTACAATTTAATTAAATATTACGTTTTTTTATAGATATAGAAAACTTTTTTACAACAGAAGCTAGTGAGTGAAAAGGAGTCTTAAGACTTGTTTGATTCTAAATTATAAGAATCGGGAGGTTTGTTCGAAAAAATACTGTAAATCTTTTCGTTTCGAATTCAAGGAAAGATTCGAATAGTGAAAAGGAATCAATCCATTTTGAAATGATAGTTCTTTCACTACACAACTATTGTAGTGTATGTCTACTTACCGAGTCTTGAATTAGATTGGATAAGTCGTATAGAGAATTCCATTTTTAGTTAGAGAAGGAGTGGAAGAAAAACCTTGTATATAGACTGATATAAAGTATGTATATGAGCGCTTCCGCATTTAATCAATATTAGTTAGATTAGTTAGATTGAATAGTTAATTTAGCTAATTTGCTTTCTTAAAAGTAGATCTATATAGATATATAGATCTATATAGATATTCTAATAAAATTCTAAAATTTTATATATTCGAATATAAATATATTCTAATATAAATATAAAATCGAAACGAAATATAATAAAAAATCAAAAAATCTTTCTCTTCACCAACCTCTAGTAAAAAAAAAAAAAAATGGATCGGAAAGATATCTTCCGATTATTTTAGAGAACGAATCGGGAGACATTAAGTGATTTTTTCAAATAGAAAGAAGAATATAAGTTTGCAAATTAATATGTCTTGATTCTATATTCTATTTTTTTTGACTCTGTACCAGCAATTCCACTATTATTATAATATTTTTATATTCTTGTCTTGTATTTTTAGTTAATAATACAAATTAAAATAATCGAAGAAATATTTTTGAACAATAATGAAATAATTCCTTCATATTGATAGAGATAGGAGACAAAATTTACATGGATATCGTAAGTCTTGCTTGGGCTGCTTTAATGGTAGTTTTTTCATTTTCCCTTTCCCTCGTAGTATGGGGAAGAAGTGGACTATAAGGGTACTAATAATTGAGTTTAAGGGATCAAAGTACCCCATTTTGTGCGGGTTTTGATTACATTTTGGAACTGTTGAATTAGAGTATTTAATTTATATTATACTAATTAATTTTATTCAAATTAAAAATATATCTGCATTTCAGAGTTCTATTATATTCTAGTGGTCTAATGTATTCTATGTCTATTGTAGAAATAAAAAATACTCTTTCAATCAAACAAATACAAATATTTAAATTATTCCCATATTTATTCGTATTTTGAAAAAATTAACAAGGGAATCCAAAATAATAGGAAATGCATTCCTATTCCAACCGAATTCTTTGTAATCTATTTCGATGAACTGACTCTTACCTATATATAGAAAATGAGGGACCGCGTAGCCCCCATTCCTACTTTTTTACCCCTCCCTCTTTTTTTAAATCATATTGAGATTGTAAAAAGAATCCGAAATCTAAAAAAATTGGAATCGGAAGAATAATAGTTGTTTTTTGATTATTTCAGATTTCTTGGAATCAATACAAATTAAGTAGATGAAACTAAGAAAAAAATGAAAAAATTTTGAACGCAATTCTATAAAATCCAGATAGTAGAAAGTCAATCTATTTCTACTATCTGGATGACACTGATTGTAGTCCGATCATTTTTCTTAGACTAAGACCCTAAAATGAAAACCTTTTTCATTTTTTTTATTAAATCATTGATTATATTGATAAAAATTAGGGAGTCATATTAATATTAAGAACTAATATTTAAACGAAATTAGTCACTTTTACTTACCGTTTTTACGTAAATTATAAGTAAAAAAGCAGTAGGAACTAGAATAAACAGTGCAGTAGCAATAAATGCGAGAATATTTACTTCCATAATCTCTATATATGTTTTATTTCTCTTCGATTTACAATAAAAAATTAGGGATTTAATCCCATAGAATATAGATGCTAAATCTTTCATCGATAAATTAAATTCAACAATGGTATAAATTAGATTTCGATGATATTAAATCGCATCAATATCACGAATAACAATATCTGAGCTATCAAATCGACTCATCGTCGAGAATTAAATAGTATAACATAGGAAGATCTTTTATCCATACTAAAAAAAACCAAAAAAACATTTCTTTTTGATGCAATTCAAAATTTCCTTTTCTTTTTTTGTCAAAACCTTTACCTTACATGAAAAAAGAAAAAAAAGAAGAAGATATCCCTATTAGGAATAAGATTTTGTTTATTCTTTTGATTCCCTTTCACACAAAAAATGAATGGATGTCTTTTTTATTGGATTTGTATCCATCGGGACTGACGGGGCTCGAACCCGCAGCTTCCGCCTTGACAGGGCGGTGCTCTGACCAATTGAACTACAATCCCAGGGAAAAGGGTGTATAGCATACACATTTTTACAGTTTCTTTCAAAGCTTTTCTTTTTCGATTTAGGATTCCAACCATTTTGCTGTAAATGAAAGAGGAGGATTTTTGTATATCTATCTATATAGAGATAGATATATTTCGATATCCACTTTAGTGAGATCAACGCAGATTACGTTTGTTATTGACAAATCTATTTTGAAAATGGAATCAATAAAAAACCTTTTTTTATTGAAATCTTTTCCTTATATTTTCTATTTACAGATTTTGATATGAATCTAGATTATTAGATAGAAATATTCGAATTTGTGGAAATATGAAATACAGAATTAATAGCATTCATTTAGGGATGTTTCAGATTTGGATTCTTCCGTATCAGAGCGCATCAATCATTTCCGGAGAACAATAAATGGGTTATATAATTTCATTGTGGATCGGCAAATTCTTGGGCCGAGCTGGATTTGAACCAGCGTAGACATATTGCCAACGAATTTACAGTCCGTCCCCATTAACCGCTCGGGCATCGACCCAGGAACAGGAAGAATACATTTCTGTTTTTATTGAAAATTTATGATCAACTTCCTTTCGTAACACCCTACCCCCAGGGGAAGTCGAATCCCCGCTGCCTCCTTGAAAGAGAGATGTCCTGAACCACTAGACGATGGGGGCATACTTGCCCGACCGCCATTATACTACGTTCATAGTATGAACAGTTTTTTGAAATTGTCAATATAATAATATGATTCGATCCAAAAAATTTTTCCATCTTTCAGAATTCCATAGAAATTTTTGATTCATCATTTAGATTTCTAATTTCTTTATTTTTATTTAAAAAATAAGTAATTGAAAATAAAATAAAGAAAAAATCCTTTCCAAGAATGATTGCTTTGTTGGAAAGGACGGGAGGTTCAAATTGAATTTCTTTCACTTTCTTTCGTTCATTATTAAGATTCGATAGGTATATTTATCCCTCATACTAAGCCGGAAAATAAAAATTTGGTTTAGGGACAGGACAAATTGAATCCATTTTTAAATGATTCTATGAAATATTTGAATTGGTGAGTACATTTATGTAAAAATGAAATGAATTTGGTGTTATGATGAGAATGACTGCAAGAATCCATTTGGAAATAATTCATTCCATTGATATTGATCAAATACAATTGATATTGATCAAACAAATACAATTACAATATTAATAAATTCTTTTTTAACTATATTTTATTCACTAGGCAAATCTAATTTTTTGTTCTTTAATGAGTTGTTATGCAAATAATATATCTATATATAGATATAGATAGATTCTAATCCCATTTTTTTTAGAATATATATATATAATATTTTATATAATAAGTATATGCAGTAACAAATAGATGTACTAGTCATATTGGCTAGTTC